GGAAATATCGACAAATTCTTGCCTTGCGTGGTCTAAGGAAATAAAAAAAATCAATCCGCTTGTACAATTTAATCTATATCGAATTAATCTATATCGAATTTAAATATCAGAATAGCTGATATAGTCATCATTCAATGGGTCAGGTCCACTTACTTTTTATTGATTTATAATTTTATGGTGGGTTTGATAAGAACAATGGAGAAGTAAGAATACTTTGGTTTGGTTATTAATAATAGGGATTGGATATCTAGAATATTCTAGAATATTTATATCCCAGGACCAAAAATTTGAATAATGATACATGAAGAGGACTACTATGTCACTACAGGGTAGACTACTCCTAATAAGTGCAATTAGTTATTATGATAATGAATAAATGTTCAACTTTCTAACTATAACTCATAATAATCAGAACTCATTATAATGGCGGTTACCTTTTTCTTTTTTTAGAAAAAAAATATCTCTGTTCTCCGCTGAAAAACGAAGACTAAATCTTGAGTTTAGTGGAAAAAGCCCTTTATCGGATTTGAACCGATGACTTACGCCTTACCATGGCGTTACTCTACCGCTGAGTTAAAAGGGCCCGTTTTATTCAATTCATGAATTTTCCATTATGAGTCTAATGCATATATGTCTGCATATGCATATGTGTCTGCATATATGTACATATATACATATATGCATAGGGGTTCATACAAGAACCATCAAATAAAAAAATTCTATGGAATCATAACATAAAAAAAGTAGGAAAGACTCTTCGAATCTAGTCATACCATTAGATTCTATTGACAATTCCAAAAAAACTGTTCATAGTATGATAATACTATGATGATGATTATCATAGTATGATGACGGTCGGGTGGATATGCCCCTATCGTCTAGTGGTTCAGGACATCTCTCTTTCAAGGAGGCAGCGGGGATTCGACTTCCCCTGGGGGTAGAGAGGAAGTTGATCGTAGATTATCAATAAATCTAGAATTAATTCTTCCTGGGTCGATGCCCGAGCGGTTAATGGGGACGGACTGTAAATTCGTTGATGATATGTCTACGCTGGTTCAAATCCAGCTCGGCCCAATAATTCGTTGCTCCATGAATATGAAATAACCAATTTGTCCTCCAGAAACAGAAATGCCTGATCCGTAGAAATGAAGAGAAAGAGTCAATTTTTTCTCTATCCATGTTTTTCTCATTCGTTCTGATTTTTCTAACGATCTAGATTAATGATACTTAATCTTAATTAAGTATCATAAAAATAAAAATAGTTCTTTTTCTCATTGAGAAATTGATTATCTATTTTTTTGGCAATAAAATAACCACTCGTTACTAGTAATCTGTGTCGCTCTCACTATATTCCATATCCATGTGGATATTCAGTATATCATTCGTGTTTCTGTTACAACACAACGAATAGAATGTTCTTATCAAACTAGTAAGAATATGTATGCCATACACCTTGCTGGGATTGTAGTTCAATCGGTCAGAGCACCGCCCTGTCAAGGCGGAAGCTACGGGTTCGAGCCCCGTCAGTCCCGAACTAGGATCCGATAAATTTATCAATTCATCTCCCCATTTTCTGTGAAAGGGGGGACAGGTAGCAAGATCTAATCCCCAGCGGGGATCCTTATTTCTTTTGTTTTTCGTTTCGCATTTATCATCAGACAAGTACGGGAATTTCAATTTCTTTCACTAATACCGATTGATAAGGGGAGACATATGTAAGTTGGTACAATCGGTGGCATTACTATATTCAGTATTTTAATAGATACCATACTCGTCTGACTTTCTTTTTCAATTGTTCTTGAACAATGAAATGGAATAGAGTTCCCCTATTTTTACCGAGAGTACATACACAAATTGTATTCGTTTATTGTACGATACACAATGAACTTAACATAATTACCTCGACTTTGTTTGTGTATCCTCAATGACTAATTGGAAACAATCTATCTATTCTCATGCAAATTGCACACTGAATTTTTGATGTATGTGTTCTAGTCTCAATCCAAGAAAGAAGAAGAGATACTATACTAATAAAATAAAAGACCAAGCAACGCCCCTTTTTAGTAAATTTGTTGGAATATTAGATCCTTTCTACTTAACACCCGTCCTTTTTTCCATCTCACTTCTACTGTTTGGATCTGTGTGACCCATAGAATACCGGTCATATAATATCTCATAATTGTATGTATAAGTATAAGGAAAGAGAGTTGTATAAGGAAGACAAAGACAGTAGGTTATGGAAAAGAAAAAAGTGGAAAAAGGGATGAAAAATTCAATGGAATTCCTGATCCAATAAAGAATCCCATTTCGGATTTAGTATGGATAAAATAAAAGATTTTCTTATGTTATACTATTCAATTCTCGACGATGAATCGATTTGATAGATCAGATATTGTTATTCATAATATTGATCCGATTCAGTATCATCAGAATTCAATTCATCCCATTGAATTGACAGGAGTCAAATTTCTTTGACAGGAGTCAAATTTCTTATCTCTATGGGATTAGATCCCGAGTTATTGCGAAGTAAAAAAAACAATGAGATTATGGAAGTCAATATTCTCGCATTTATTGCTACTGCACTGTTCATTCTAGTTCCTACTGCTTTTTTACTTATCATCTACGTAAAAACAGTCAGTCAAAATGATTAATTTAACTGAAACTTGGTTGGATTATTAGTTCTTATCAATGATTGAAGAAATAAAAGAAAGGGATTAAAACTCCAAGTTTTAAATGAAACGATTTGGCTGGAATCATAAGTATCTGAGATAGTGTGGTAGAAAGAACTATATTATATATAGTTATAGTTCTTTCTACCACACTAGATAGTATTGTATATTTTTATCATATAAATTTATTATCATATAAATAGTATGATCATATATAGTATGATCATATAAATTTTATCATATAAAGTTGTATACAGATATGGTTTTATATAGATATAGATCAATTTACAATATGTACATGTATTAGATGTACATCTAATACATATACATCGAAATAGCAGTCTAATTCTATTTCTTTTTTTTTTTTCGCTACATCTACTTGTATGGGTTTAGATCAATCCAAAATAATCCAAGGCCAACTCTTCTAATTCCTAGGCTTCTTATAACTTATAACTTAATATATAGATTTATATTAATAATTAGATTTATATATAATATATATTTATTTATATTATATATATATATAAGTCCCGAGATCCATCGAAAGAATTAATGGAGGAAAAATAGTATGGGTATGGGCATATATTAACTATATATAAAAATAAAAATAAAAGAAAACGAAACCAAGGAATCTTTTTTTTTTTTTTTTAGTTTCGCAAAACGATCAATTAAACGATTGATACAATTCGATCACTCAATCGATTATTCAATTAGTAGTACCCCTAGAGTCCACTTCTTCCCCATACTACGAGTGAGAGGGAAAATGTAAAGACTACCATTAAAGCAGCCCAAGTGAGACTTACTATATCCATGTGAATTATGTCTCCTATCTCTATGAAGGAATTATTTCATTATTGATTATTGATCAATAATCATAGTGGAATCAATGGTGCAGAGTCAAAAGAAAATAGTATTCTGACTTAAGGCTATTGATGAACTAATCCAATGAATCCACTCGTAACAAGTTCCTATATTAGAAAATTTCTGGTAGAATCGGGAAGCATTAAGCACAAATACGATACACACACCTTTTATTTGGAAATAGCAAAGGAATGCTCCTAATGGAGCATGTAGAAATAGTAAGACCTATTGTTTGTTACCTTTCTTTCATAAGCAAAAGACGTCAAAATATACCATCAAGATAGATAACCATCTACCAGATACCTCTATTTTATTTGATCTAAGGCTTACGTCTTTCTTTCTGTGAAAGAATGGAATGGTAAGACACCACCACCATTATTACATACATTCTTTTTTTTGTAATCCCCTACACGGGCAAAGAATTTTTTTATAGAATTATGGATTCTAAAAATCAAGTATCGACACGACAGGCCTAGTCGTTTGCCTCTGCTTCTTGCGGGGCAAGAATTTGTCGAGTTAGATCAGCAGAATAAGAAATTTCAAGTCTTTTGTTGATCAGGCGACACCCGGATTTGAACTGGGGATAAAGGATTTGCAGTCCCCCGCCTTACCACTTGGCCATGCCGCCAAATCTGATCCAAAATGGACAATATTTTTATCCATCCATATTCTATTACTAATTTTTTATCTTGAATCCCATTGTACTTATCCCTTTTCAAAAATTAATCCCTATTTTTTATTGGATCCAGTTTAGATTATTCTCTTCGATTGATTGTATCTCAAAAGACACACTGCTTAAAAACTTCCCTTCTCCTTCTATTGAAAAGAGAAAAAATAGATTTCCGGTCACAGACCGAAAAATTCAGGGAAAATTGGAACCATTAACTATTTTTACTTTAGAATTAGTGAACGGTTCTTAAATTTGTATCTCAAATTGTGTTTCTTTAATGGTATAACAAAATCAAATTGATTTACGACTAATCAGTATCAATTATTTTCAATAATCAATCCTTTTCAATTTCAATTATAACAAAATATATGTGTATATGTAAACCCCAGAACAGAAATTGTTACACAGATACCGAATTGTGTCTTTTTCTTATGTACATATCCCTATAGAGAATTATCGTGCTTCAATTTTTCATTGAATATTTTGAATAGAAAATAGGAATTATGATATAGTGCGACCTGACTTCTGTTGCCACAAGTAAAATTACGATAAAAGATGCGATATGCGGATAGGTATATCGGCATGTACTTAATAAATACTACTCCTATTACTATTACGCAATTCAATCGTATTCTATCTATAAATTCTACTACCAAAAAGAATCCACGAATTCTTTTTTGAACATTAAAGTGTGCTAAAAAAAGGAAATTCTATACTGCTCCTGATTATTCTGTCTTTATCTCATTCATAAAGAGCAGATTTAATCCTGAATCCATTTATTTTTTTGGTACCCAATCTGA